AATGCGGTTAATCCCGCCGTAGACCAAGCTATTATTGCAAAAATAGGTGAATACAACCAACTATCATTAAGAATTTCATCTTTGGACCAAAAACAAGCAAGGGGTGGAATACCGCAAAGAGAAAGTGTACCTAATAAAAAAGAATTTTTAGTAATTGGTACATGTTTTGTTAAACCTCCCATAAGCACCATATTCTGACTTTTTTTTGGACAATATCCAACAAGAGTTTCCATTGAATGAATAACGGATCCCGATCCTAAAAACAATAATGCTTTAGAATAAGCATGAGTAATCAAATGAAATAAAGCACTGCGATACGACCCCATACCTAGAGCTAACATCATATAACCCAATTGAGACATTGTGGAATAGGCTAAACCCCTCTTAATGTCTTTTTGAGCAAGAGCTAAAGTGGCTCCTAAAAAAACTGTTATTATCCCTATCAAAGAGATAAAATTCATTATGTGGGGTATGACTATGAAAAGAGGCATAAGTCGAGCTACAAGAAAAATTCCCGCTGCTACCATCGTAGCAGCATGTATAAGAGCGGAAATAGGAGTCGGCCCTTCCATTGCATCAGGTAACCATACATGAAGGGGAAATTGTGCAGATTTAGCAACGGCACCGGCAAATAATAGAACAGCGCACAAAGTAACAAATAAAAAATTTACTTCATTATTATAAATCAAGTTATTGAATATTTGGAATAAATCACGAAATTCGAAACTCCCCGTTACCCAATAAAACCCTAAAATGCCTAATAATAAACCAAAATCGCCCACACGATTAGTTACAAACGCTTTTTGACAAGCCTTTGCTGCAACAGGTCGTGTGAACCAAAACCCTATTAATAGATACGAACATATTCCAACTAATTCCCAAAAAATATAAATTTGTATCAAATTTGAACTAGTAACTAATCCCAACATGGAAGTACTGAAAAAACTCATATAAGCAAAAAATCTCAAATATCCGTGATCATGAGACATATAATTATCACTATAAATAAGAACCATAATTCCAACAGTAGTGATTAATATTGACATAATAGAAGTAAGTGGATCGATCAAGTATCCGAATTCTAAAGAAAAATCATTATTGATAATCCAAGACCATACATATTGATAGACAGAACTGCTATTTATTTGCTGAATAGACAGATTCATGGAAAAAATCATGACTATACTTAACAATAAAACGCTTTGAAAAGCCCACATACGACGAAGACTTTTTGTTGCCGTCGGAAAAAGAAGAAGTCCCAACCCTATTAACATAGGAACTGGAAGTGGAAGAAAAGGTATTATCCACGCATATTGATATATCTGTTCCATAAAAAAAGTTTTTTTTTCTTAATTAATTGTTTCCGATTCACCGGATTTTACCTCTTTCGAAAAAGTCAATAAAAAATCAATATATGCACTAACTTATTTAATAATTTTAGATTAGTATTTATTCTGAGTCTTTTCAAAATCGTTCAAATATTCAAAACAAGAAGTTCTAATTGGTCAAATGATATGATCAAGCGACATATAAAAACAAATACTTATAATAGGAAAATGAAAATATAAATTCTTATTATTATTATGATAATTTATCGTAATAATAATAAGAATTTATATTTGTAGAACAAGGATAAAAATTTGGGCTAAAAAGAGTACTTGATCCTGATATGAATTATAGGATTAACTAAGGTCATCGGTCTAATGAAATAAAAACTCTTGATTTTAGTTAGTTTATTTCAACTCATTAACTAATTCATTATGGGATTCATTGTTTTCCATTTCAATTTATTAGTAAATTTTAGAAGATTATAGATCTAAAATGAACTTTTTTATCGAGAAAGAATAAAAAATGACTGATATATTTTTTATCAAACCACGTAGCCTTTAACAGATTTATTACTAGTCTCACTCGAATTTTAAAATTGAATTTAGGTGTATTTTTTATCAAAACAAAAAAACTCAATTTATTAAGCAAAAGTTTACAAGCCTTTGAAGTATTTTATTACATGTAAATAAAGTATAGAATAACAAAAATAAAAGTCTTTTAGGTTTTTTATTGATTTTATTAAGTTTGATTGATTTGATTTCTATGCCATAGCAGATTCTAAAGATATAACTTTGAGAGATAAACAACGAGAACTAAAAGTTCCAAACGAAAAATTTAGGTTTTACGAATAGTGTATGGAATCAAAATTTTGTTATTTCGAGTAATTTTTGATTTTGATCCAAATTTCACGGATCTTTGACATATCTATATTTCTTTTTTTTTTTTTTGAATAGAATCTTATTTAGAGAAAAAAATAGATAATGAATAAGAAATAATAATTTGTTTTGAACAATAGATGTCTTTCACATCCAACTATAACAATGAGTAACTTCTTCATTTTAAAATGGCAGTTCCAAAAAAACGTACTTCGATATCAAAAAAGCGTATTCGTAAAAATATTTGGAAAAGGAAAGGATATTGGGCAGCGTTAAAAGCTTTGTCATTAGGGAAA